TGTTCCATATATGTCTGCTTTGACTCGAATGAATGTTCTGAAGAAACCTCAATTAAGTCCTATGTTATAGAAAAAGAGGATTCTTGCATTTTTGCCCTCCTGCTGAGAAAGCATTCATTTATCGGCTCATTTATTAAAAAACTTCAATTGGTACACGCAAAAAATAGGCCAATTCAGCAGCTTTTTGTTCCATTTCCCGTGGAGTAAAATTCTCATCAGTACGAGTCAATGGAATGGCTCCCTGGCCTCTGATATCCATATAAAGAACACGCCGAGCATAAATACCCTCTTTAACTTCTATTCTGACGGATTGAATATCTTTTATAAGAAATCGGAGGAAGACCCGACGATTTTTTCCAGGAAATCCCCAACGAAAGATACACACTATTCCGTCTTTTATATCAAATCGATCATAACCACTACCTACATTCCACGAAATTGTGCACCACAAATAGGAGCTAATAAAAAGACCCGCGATCCCATAGAAAGACATCACAATTCCTTGTGGAAAAAAAACGATTTCCTGAGACGGAAATAAAGATATCAAATTTCTACCAAGATAACTCGAGGTTCCAACCAACAAGAATCCTAATGAACCTAAAAAAAGGATAATAGCCCAGCAGAAATTACTTGTTTTTCGAGCCCCCTTTATAGGTTCTATCCATATATGTTCTGATCGACAACTCATACTTGATCCCGTTGCTTTTTTTGGAATTGAGAGAATACCCCAAATGAATTTGACTGTAGTCCGTTTGTTTCCGAAGTAACTCGCATCAACTAGCACTAGTTTGATGTGAACCTTTAGGAGTAATTCATTAAATTGGTTAGATCTAAACTAATAATATACCCTTCGTATGATCTCACTAAAGATAGCCACATACATATAGATAGACCAACGTTACAGTTCAGCCATCCGCCGATTCGGGTCTATTTGAAAATAGCTAGAACATAGCATTTTCTGGAGACATAAGAATTTTTCGGCGGAAGCCGCTTATACCATTACCATATTTATACCATATTTTGCTAAATGGATATCTGTATTATGATACAAACGTCAATTGAAAAAAAAAATTTTTTCTAAACAATCTTGTTTTTTTGAACATGAAGAAATAAAGAAGCCATTGCGATTGCCGGAAATACTAGGCCTACTAAAGGGACCAAAACAGAGGGAAAGTTAAGAGTTGTCATAGAATGGGTACCTCGATTTACTATTTGTACCTGTTATTATTATTTAGATTTTATATTGATTATTTATAATATAAAGATATCTTATTATATATCTTATTATATATAAGGATATCTTACTTATTATAATTTGATAATTATAAATTGGAATTTTGATTACTTAATATCTATAGATATAAGTATCTATCTAAGTGAGTATATAATGTAGTTTTTTATCTTTCTACATGAAGGATTTGAAGGATATGGATGAGATATTATTTTCTTCATTTTTTGCTCTTGTCTTCGAATTTTATTTATTAAGCAAAAAGTTGATTAAAAATGAATTAGATTCTACTTATTTAGATTCTATTTATATTGAATTGAAGGGTTTGTTAGAATCCCATCCAGTAGGGATTCTTAGTCACAATAGGATTATCGTAAGATATAGAAAGATAAAAAAGTCTATATTTTATAGAGTTTAATTATATATGACGAGAAGAAGATATTTTTTTTTATTTGCCTAATTCTAATTATAAGAATTTCATCTTTTATCTTGTTAATAGAGGCTTCTTGATCAATAATCAGGAATATAGAAAAGGTGTCGGATTTTCGATTTTCTGTGACTTTTGATTCTTTAATACAATTGATCTTATGTCAACAAAGAAAACCCCATTCGTCTAATTTTGACTTGGATTCCGATAAACTAATTACTTGTTTGCTCAAAAGAATTGAACTTAATGTTTTAATTTTGATTCAAAGGAAAGAAAGTGTGGAGTTGAAATAACTCACTCAGAACGCTTTTTAAAGGATTACGTGGTACGATTAGATCGAATAAGCCCTTCTGGAATAAATACTCAGCCGCCTGTGAACCGTCGGGTACTATTTTATTCAATGTTTGTTCAATTACTCTTTTACCCGCAAAGGCAATGTAGGCATTGGGTTCAGCAATAATGATATCCCCCAACATACCAAAACTAGCTGTCACCCCACCGGTAGTAGGAGATGTAAGGATTGGTACATAGAATAACTTTTTATTTGATTGATAATCATATAAAGCAGAAGATATTTTAGCCATTTGCATCAAGCTTAAACTTCCTTCTTGCATGCGTGCCCCTCCGGAAGCACACACTATAATAAGAGGTAGAAATTCTTTAGTAGCGTATTCAATCAAACGGGTAATTTTCTCCCCGACTACGGATCCCATACTACCCCCCATAAACTGAAAATCCATAACCGCAATTGCTACGTTAATACCGTCTAGTTGCCCTATGCCTGTTTGAACAGCCTCGGTTAATCCTGTCTTTCTTTGATAAGAATCGATACGATTTTTATAAGG